AAGAATCATTCAAGGAACAAGTTATCCCCTCTTTCGTTACCAGTTGATCCTCAGATCTCATTCTATCAAACGAATCTTATTCTTGGATCTTGTTTGTGATATTTATAAAAAGAAATATTTTTATGTACTCTTCTAATTTCTATGTGCATTAAACTACTACCATATCATATACTTTTCTTATTTTATACTTTATTCTTTTTATTCTTTCATTTTAGTATTCTTTCATTTTAATGTCGTCTTTCTTATATTTCTTTTTTCTTCAGATGAGGATAAAACCCCAGAATACGCCCTTTCACAGGTCAAAGCGCGAAAGACACTTCGAACCTTTTTTTCTATTTACTTTATTTTATATCTGTTATCTGTCAGAAAAGAAAAAGGAGAATGAATTTTTCTATTATTAAATTCAATACAATATTAAATAAATAATAGGAAATTTGAAATGAAACGAAAGTCTTTTTATCGCACCTATTAATCTTATATATTATATAGATATAAATATCAATATAAATTGTGTTCTGGAATCAAAGAAAGATATTTTTAATTCCCTTAATATGTTTTATTATGTTTTATGTTGTGACTTCGAATAAACTTTTCTGTGGAATGGAGGAAGGAAATAGTAATTTATTCCTATAGAATAACTAGATAACTAGGAACAAAAAGATTGAATCAGAAATATCGACAGATTTTTTTTTTTCGGAGTCCAAAGAAATATGAAAATGAAAGAAAAAAGCGGATCTACTGTTCCAATTTCATCTATATCGAATTTGACTATCAGAATAGTGGATATAGTCATGATTCAATGGGTTAGGTCCACTTACTTTTTCTTTTGTTGATTTCTAATCTAATCTTTACAATTGATTTGATTGGACTCCTATAAAATAGGAAAGTTTGACGATTTAAGAGCCAACTTATCATTATTCATTTTAATATAATAAACAAATGTTCAATTTTATAACTATAATTACTATATTAGTATACTCTAAATTCGAGTATAAATCATTATAATGTTAACCTTCTAATTTAATTTAGAATTTAGAAGAATTCTATTTATTCTATTTATTAGAAATATAGAGTTTCTTACCTTATTTATTGCAAATATTAACAATATCTCTATTCCCCCTTCAAATGGAATCTCCCTTCAAATAGAAATACTCCCGCGGGAGTTTTATGAAAAAAGGACAAAGCCCCTTATCGGATTTGAACCGATGACTTACGCCTTACCATGGCGTTACTCTACCACTGAGTTAAAAGGGCCCATTTGATTCAATTCCGAAATGAGCCAGCATGCGGATAATCCATATCTAGAGAAATAGATTCTACATCAAATCTATGTAAAGTAAATAGATTCTATATAATTTTTTATATTTTTTTTTCTATATTATCTATATTATTAGAATATAATAATATAGAAAAATCTAATGAAATTCATTCTATTGACAATTTCAAAAAACTGTTCATACTATGAGTATAATATGCTGACGATCGGGCAAATGTGCCCCCATCGTCTAGTGGTTCAGGACATCTCTCTTTCAAGGAGGCAGCGGGGATTCGACTTCCCCTGGGGGTAGGGTATTACGAAAGGAAGTTGATGGGGGATTCTTAAGAAGTCTGGAATTTTTTCTTCCTGGGTCGATGCCCGAGCGGTTAATGGGGACGGACTGTAAATTCGTTGGCAATATGCCTACGCTGGTTCAAATCCAGCTCGGCCCAATAATTCACTGATCCACCATGAAATGATATAACCCCTTTGTTCTTTCGAAATGTCTGATAAAAAAAAAAAAGAAGTCAAAATTTCTGCTCTACTTGTTATTTATTTGATTTGCTTTCTTTTTTTACCACAAATTATGATCTTTCTGACGATCTAGATTCATATCAGGATTTGTAAGTAGAAAGTCTAAGAAAAAAAAAGTAATAGAAAGAAAAAAGAGTCTTTTTTTTTTTCATTGAAAGGTTGATTATCAATTGATTTTGAGATTTTTATTTGAAATAACGAAAAGATAACTAATAATTTGTGCCAGTATCACTAAAATATATATGCGCGTGGATATCAATATTACCTACCACTCGCACTCTGTTACAACGAGGCGATTCCAATTAAAAATCTAAACAGAAAGTGTTTGAATGAAATCAGAAGAATATGTATGCTGTATTTCGTTTCCCTGGGATTGTAGTTCAATTGGTCAGAGCACCGCCCTGTCAAGGCGGAAGCTGCGGGTTCGAGCCCCGTCAGTCCCGACAAATCCAATAAACAATAATCCAATAAAAAAAAAATACATCAATGCATCTCTTCATTTTCTGTAAAAGGGGTACAAATAGCAGAATTTCGTTCCCAAAGGGGATCCTTATTATTATTTTATATTATTTATAGATTTTATATTTATATATTTATTTTCTTTATTTTCGTTTTTCATCAAAGCAAATACAAATATGGTCATTTTCATTTCTTCAACTAGTATCGATGGAGATGGATAAAGACACATGTGGATTAGTACAATTATTGGTAGCGTCATATTCAGGATTCTAAGAGAGACCTCACTGAATTTGGCCTTTTCGATTCCTCCCGATCCGTATAATGAAATCGAATCGAGTACCCTATCTTTCCCGGTAGCACATACACAAATAGAATTCTTATTTGTACGATACAAAATGACTTTAATTTCTTTGATAAAATCCTTTTAATCGGAAAAGTCTCTTCTTTTTTCGCTCCGATTTTGTGTAACCTCAATTATTTGAAACAATCTATCTCATTCAAATTGTACACTGAAGTTTTGATATATTATATGGCTCCCATTCCTAATTCAATCAAGTAAAGAGTATATTAATAAAATAAAAATCAAATAAGGACTCTGCCTCTCTTAGAGAGAGAGGGAATGGATAATCTTTTTTAAGGGTTTATGCCGAAGAAAAAACAAACTCTAAAAAAAAAAGTGAATTTGGTAGAATATTCGATTTTTTTTATACTGTACTAGGACTTATCTTTATCACACTTTTTTTTTTGTTTTCCAATCCAATAAGATTAGATCATTCAAAAAAGGAGTTTAGAACATAACTCCCCCTTTCCCATTTCGCTTCTATTGTTTGTTTGGGTTTGTTTTTGTTTTGTTTGTAACTTATGTAAGTTTAAAGACGATTAGATGATACTTAGTCAGATGATTGTACAAGGAAGGAGATAGTTTTATAGAAAAGAAAGAATGGAAAAGAATGATAAATAAAGTAACAAAGTAAGGAAATTTTCGATTGGATCAGGAATCCATTTTTGGATTTGGTATGAATAAATGATCTTTCTATGTTATACTATTCAATTCTCGACGATAAATCGATTTGAGAGTTCAGATATTGTTATTCATGATATTGATCTGATTCGATATCATCGAGATGGAATTCATCCCATTGAATTTAGAGGCGAAAGATTTCTCATCTCTTATGGGATTAAATCCCGAATTATTGTGAAGTAAAGAAAAACGAAACGATGAGATTATGGAAGTAAATATTCTCGCATTTATTGCTACTGCACTGTTCATTCTAGTTCCTACTGCTTTTTTACTTATAATATATGTAAAAACTGTTAGTCAAAGTGATTAATTTGAATGAAACTTGACTTCTTAGTTCTTATCAATATCAAGAATTAACGAAATAAAATGAAAAGAATTCCAATTTTGCGTTTTAGCTGAAATGAGCGAACTAGAATCAGCAGGATTCTATGAGATCCGATAGTATGGTAGAAAGTAATATATTTACTACCATACTATCTATTTTTGTTATTCTAGTATATAAAGTTGTACTGTAGAAAGATCTGGGCTTAATATGGATCAATCTAGAATGTCATCTTCATATTCATATATAGATAGATATATAGACAATAGATATTAATTATCTATATGGAATGTACATAAGGTTCAAATTTGATTTCTTTTCTTCATATGTTTGATTTGTGTTGGTTCCAATTAATCTGGAATAGTTGAAAGGCGCCTCTTACTCTTATGATTCCAATTCCTGGATTTCTGATTATTTTCAATATGAATCCCAGAATCCATTGAAATAATCAAATCAATGAAAAGAAAAAAAAAAAAGAATAGTTGGGGTATGTATTAATAAAAGAAAATCAAGAAATCTTTTTTTAGCATTCCAAAGAAGTAATTAATTGAACACATCCAAGGAAAGGAATTTTATAAAAACTTTTTCAGATTTCGACGAAAAGAAAAGGATTAGTAAACCCCGCCGATTTTAAATCTTTGAATCATAATATGAAATGAGTCAAGTCAATAAAGTATAGCATAAATCGAATTTATAAAACGAAAATAATAAAAAAAAATACTAAACTAAGTACTAAGTACGCAATATGTGACTTCTCCAAGAAAATATCTTAGTATGCGGAGTATCCCGTTAGAGAATCACTATGTCTATTTTATTTCCCGTAGAAAATCACTTAATTTAATAACTTTTAAATAACTAAAAAAAGAACTACTTTCTTTTGTCTTTGAACCGGAAAAAGGCAAACAAATAAAAAGTAAAAAAGGTTCCGCTGCTCCTTATTGTCCATATATAACTCTGATAAGAGCCGGTTTATCATAATAAAGAATTTAGGAAGAATTCGGTTGGAATAACTTTCCTATCATTTGTATTCTTTTTACTTTTGAAATATGAACACTGGAATCATTAAAATATTTATTTGATTATGATTAAAAGGGTATTATTCAAATATTATTCATAGAATAAATTACTCCACTCGAATCGAATAGAATTTTGAAATTGAATTCAATTATTGAATTCAATTTCAATATAAATAGTTCAATTTAAAATAGTTAAATTAAAAAGTCTTTGCAGAACGATCTATAAAAGAATTTATAGAGTTTCATTTCTCAACTCAATTAGTAGTATCCCTAGAGTCCACTTCTTCCCCATACTACGAGTGAAAGGGAAAATGTAAAGACTACCATCAAAGCAGCCCAAGCGAGACTTACTATATCCATGTGAATTATGTCCCCTATCTCTATGAATATGAAGAAATTTTGCTAGTATTGTTCACTTTTTTCCATTATTTTTCACTAATAATAGTCACTAATAATAATATTAGTCACTAATAATAATATTAGTATCGCTGGTGCAGAGTAAAAAAAAAAAAAGATTTTGTCCAATACCATTGATGAAACAATCCAAAAAATCCAATTCAATTAATTAGAACCAATTAATTATAAGAAGTTCTTGTATGATTGCTAGTAGAATCGGGAAAGATTAAGCGCAAACAAAATAAGCAGCAGTGCTCTTGGAAATATCAATATCACGAGTCTTTTTCCTCCGCTGTTTCTATTGGGGACAATATATCAGCAAAACAGAATAAGGTATTTCGCGTCTTTTGTTGATCAGGCGACACCCGGATTTGAACTGGGGAAAAAGGATTTGCAGTCCCCCGCCTTACCACTCGGCCATGTCGCCAAGGCAATAGAAATAAAAAATAGACGAAAATACCCCCCCCCCTTTTTTTATTACTAAACTTCTTTTTTTTTTGTACTTTTGTACTTGTATCTTGAATCCCATTTTTCTTAATCTGAATCCCTTTCCTAAAAGAAATCCTTCCTTTTTTGGATTGGATCTATCTCTTTGATTAATTTTGTATAGTATGTCAAATGTCAAAACACGCACTATCTGAATTCTTTCTCCTTTCTATTGAAAGGAAAAACAAAATGTGAATTTTCAGTCAATAGTTAACGGTTCCAATTTGTCCTGAATTTCGGCTTTTGTGACTGAAAATTCATGAACGATTCTCGAATTTGAATCTAAATTTGAATCTAAAATTGTATTTCCCGAATGATATAAGAAAATAAAAATGGATATCTAACTATCTAGTATTGATTCTTTTCAATAAAAAAAAGCCTTCTCCATTTCAATTATAACAACAATTATGAGTATATGTAAACCCCAGAACATAAATTATTACACGTATACCTCTAATCAGATATCTTATCTGTTTATGATTCCTATAGAAAATCGATATTTTGATAGAGCACGCCATGCGCTGTACAGAATAGACCCGCAATAAAAGGAAAGACATATATATAGATAGCTATAGTTCTATCCGCGTATGCTTAATAAAGCTTTCGTCTGCGCTTCAACAAACTCTATTAAAATAAAAAAAAAAAAAATAGATAAAAAAAAAATATCTCGTCTGTTCGGTGCGAATCCTTTTTTTTTTTTTTGAACTGAACAAGGAAATCCACGAAAAAAAGGAAAAAAGCTAAGTGCTAAAAAAACAACTTTATATTGTTTCTAACTATTGGGTTTTTATCTCATCGAAGAGATCAAATCCCGAATTATTTATTTCACTTGTATTGGAATATGTAATATCATAAATAATAGTAGAAATTGAATCACTTTTTGTTATTCTATATAAAATTCCATAAGTCTAAGTTAAGTGGAATTTCTCAATTCTTTTCCAGTTGTATCTGTTTCAAATTCCAATTTGAGTAGAAAATCAAAATTCTCTTTATTCCTCCGTTCATACGTATTTCAGACATTCCATATTCATATATGGAGTTAGATAAAATTTTATGTGATTCTGTAAACAGAATAGCAATTCCATCAGTGCTGATCGATCCATATAATTGGATGAAAAACGATCCAATAATGGGATTTTTTTTTTCAATAAATGGGAAATTTAAAATGCTTGGGGATGGAAATGGGGGAATGTCTACAATACCTGGATTTAATCAGATACAATTTGAAGGATTTTGTAGGTTCATTGATCAGGGCTTAGCAGAAGAACTTTATAAGTTTCCAAAAATTGAAGATAGAGATCAAGAAATTGAATTTCAATTATTTGTGGAAACATATCAATTAGTAGAACCATCGATAAAAGAAAGAGATGCTGTATATGAATCACTTACATATTCTTCTGAATTATATGTATCCGGGGGATTAATTTGGAAAAACAGTAGGGATATGCAAGAACAAACAATTTTTATTGGAAACATTCCTCTAATGAATTCCCTGGGAACTTCTATAGTAAATGGAATATACAGAATTGTGATCAATCAAATATTGCAAAGTCCTGGTATCTATTACCGGTCAGAATTGAACCATAACGGAATTTCGGTCTATACCGGCACTATAATATCAGATTGGGGGGGAAGAGTAGAATTAGAGATTGATAAAAAAGCAAGGATATGGGCTCGTGTGAGTAGGAAACAGAAAATATCTATTTTAGTTCTATCATCAGCTATGGGTTTGAATCTAAGAGAAATTCTAGAGAATGTGTGCTACCCCGAGATTTTCTTGTCTTTCCTGAGCGATAAGGAAAAAAAAAAAATTGGGTCAAGGGAAAATGCCATTTTGGAGTTTTATCAGCAATTTACTTGTGTAGGCGGAGGTCCAGTATTTTCTGAATCCTTATGTAAGGAATTACAAAAGAAATTTTTTCAACAAAGATGTGAATTAGGAAGGATTGGTCGACTAAATATGAACCAGAGACTGAATCTTGATATACCTCATAACAATACATTTTTG